GGGTACTATCGTGAAAAGGTTAAAACCTCGGGCTCGAGGACGTAGTTATCCGATAAAAAGACCCACCTGTCATATAATTATTGTAGTGAGGGATAGCTCTAAAAAGAAAACGGATCAGGATATATATTTAGAAACAAAGGATCAATGGAAAGATCCTATAATAGAGAGATATTTGGAGAAAGAGAGAGAAAAAAAAGAGAAAGAGAGAGAAGAAAAATATGGGCAAAAAAATAAATCCCCTTGGTTTCCGACTTGGTGGGGAAAACCAAAAGCATAGATCCCTTTGGTTCGCGCAACCAAAAAATTATTCCATAGGTCTCCAGGAAGATGAAAAAATACGAGATTGTATCAAGAATTATGTACAAAAAAATAGGAGAATATCCTCGGGTTTCGAAGGAATTGCACATATAGAGATTCAAAAAAAAATCGATCTGATCCAGGTCATAATCTATATTGGATTTCCAAATTTGTTAATAGAGGGTCGAACACGAGGAATCGAAGAATTACAGATCAATGTACAAAAAGGATTTCATTCTGTGAACCGGAGACTTAACATTGCTATCACAAGAGTTGCAAAACCTTATGGACAACCTAATATTCTTGCAGAATATATAGCTCTACAATTAAAGAATAGAGTTTCCTTTCGAAAGGCAATGAAAAAAGCTATTGAATTAGCTGAACAAGCGGATACAAAAGGAATTCAAGTACAAATTGCAGGACGTATCGACGGAAAAGAAATTGCACGTGTCGAATGGATCAGAGAAGGTAGGGTTCCCCTACAAACCATTCGAGCTAAAATTGATCATTGTTCCCATACAGTTCGAACTATCTATGGGGTATTAGGCATCAAAATTTGGATATTTGTAGACGAGCAATAATGGGCCTTTCCTTGCCATTCTATCCAGTGATAGAACAAAAAACGACAAACTATTCTTTTTCCCTTCAATGAAAAATGAGCAATTCTAATTCTATAGGGTTGAATAAAAATTGGATTGATCATTTGGTAGAATTGCTATGCTTAGTGTGTGACTCGTTGGTTTTTCTTTAGAGTTGGGATTCAAAAAAAAAGGACTGGCCCCTAACTAATAACTATAGAACTTAGAACCAGCTCATTGCTTCGTATTATCGAGATCCAAGGAACCAGTCACTATATGATGTGTCAATCATATAGTTGTAGCAACTGAAATCTTTTTTCCATAAAGGAAAAATCAATCTGATTATGGATTGTGAAGCGAAAATAGAGGGATGTGGGTAAATGGAAGGACGAGAGAAAGAGAGAAGGAGAATATCAATGGTATATGATTCCAATATGTATGGTCTATTATGAATCATCTCATAAAAGGCAGTGTGATAAAGCATCAATACTGATTCGTCCATAATTAGATGAATACGGTTCATAGGAAAAATACCAATAATAAAGAGCCTCGAGTCAATAGAGACTGAGGAGATTGACTTGGGAACGAACTTGAATTGAGGAGCTCCATTGCAGAGTTCAGGCCTAGCCATTAATGGAGAAGCTATGGGAACGACGGAACCTGTGACTGCAGAAGATTCTATTGAAAACGAATCCTAATGATTCATTGGGTGGGATGGCGGAACCAACCAGGAACCAATTGATTTATTCTGAGAGGCCATGGGTTGACCCTACGAATGAAACAAATATTGAAAGAGTAAATATTCGCCCGCGAAACCCTTATTGAATTGCAAAATTTTGGCCGATTCGGTAAAGGTCAAGGATTCGTTACAAAAATAAAGCAAAGGCATTATCTTCTATATATAGAAATATACGTCTAGCTATATATACAAGATATACAGATTCCTACGTGACAGATTCAATATCAATAAATCCCATGATTTAGTGTATTATTCAATAAATACATGTGTATCTGTAATATTATTGAATCGTTTCATTCGCGAGGAGCTGGATGAGAAGAAACTCTCATGTCCGGTTCTGTAGTAGAGATGAGGTTGAGAAACAACCATCAACTATAACCCCAAAAGAACCAGATTCCGTAAACAACATAGAGGAAGAATGAAGGGAATATCTTATCGAGGCAATCATATTTGTTTCGGTAGATATGCTCTTCAGGCACTTGAACCCGCTTGGATCACATCTAGACAAATAGAAGCAGGGCGACGAGCAATGACACGATATGCGCGCCGTGGTGGAAAAATATGGGTCCGTATATTTCCCGACAAACCCGTTACAGTAAGACCTACGGAAACCCGTATGGGTTCGGGGAAGGGATCTCCCGAATATTGGGTATCTGTTGTTAAGCCGGGTCGAATACTTTATGAAATGGGCGGAGTATCGGAAACTGTAGCCAGAGCAGCTATTAAAATAGCTGCGTGCAAAATGCCTATACGAACGCAATTCATTATTTCAGGATAGGGATGTGGAACCAAAGGGGTATTTGTGATGAAAAAAACAATCGCGGATTTCTTTATTTCTGGACAGACAATATTTCTTTCTTTTTTCCTTCGACCTTTGCATTGAAAAAACAGATTAAAAAAAAAATGATATGATTCAACCTCAGACCCATTTGAATGTAGCGGACAACAGCGGGGCTCGAGAATTGATGTGTATTCGAATCATAGGAGCTAGTAATCACCGATATGCTCATATTGGTGACGTTATTGTTGCTGTAATAAAAGAAGCAGTGCCCAATATGCCTCTCGAAAGATCAGAAGTGATCAGAGCTGTAATTGTACGTACATGTAAAGAACTCAGACGTGACAACGGTATGATAATACGATATGATGACAATGCAGCAGTTGTCATTGATCAAGAAGGAAATCCAAAAGGAACTCGGGTTTTTGGAGCGATCGCTCGAGAATTGAGACAGTTGAATTTCACTAAAATAGTCTCATTAGCTCCTGAGGTATTATAAATACTAGTAGATGAGACCATGATATAGTAGGGTATCTGAAATGGATCAATTAGTAGATTTTGTTTCACGCATATACTTTTAATAATTCATAAATAAAGAATCAAAAATTCACATAAAAAAAAAACGTAACATGTTGATTATATCAAAATTAGGAGGCACCAATAATTATAGTTCGTCATGGGTAGGGACACTATTGCCGATATATTAACTTCTATAAGAAATGCCGACATGGATAAAAAAGGAACAGTTCGAATAGCATCTACTAATATGACCGAAAGCGTTGTTAAAATACTTCTACGAGAAGGTTTTATTGAAAACGTTAGGAAACATCGGGAAAACAACAAATATTTCTTGGTTTCAACCCTGCGACATAGAAGAAATAGGAAAGGAACATATAGAAATATTTTAAAGCGTATCAGCCGACCCGGTCTACGAATCTATTCCAACTATCAACGAATTCCTAGGATTTTAGGTGGAATGGGGATTGTAATTCTTTCTACTTCTAGAGGTATAATGACAGATCGAGAAGCTCGACTAGAAGGAATTGGAGGAGAAGTTTTGTGTTATATATGGTGATCCTTCTGGTATCCGAAGTTGATCCGTAACTTCCTATTTGTGAAAAAGGAGAGGAAAGACGGGTTGTTTAATATCACTCCTCCTCCATTAGTTGATACTTCAAGGGGGTTACCTGGAATGAAAGAACAAAAATTGATTCATGAAGGTTTAATTACTGAATCACTTCCCAATGGTATGTTCCGGGTTCGTTTAGATAATGAAGATCTGATTCTAGGTTATGTTTCGGGGAGGATCCGACGAAGTTTTATACGGATACTACCAGGAGATAGAGTAAAAATCGAAGTAAGTCGTTATGATTCAACCAGGGGACGTATAATTTATAGACTTCGCAACAAAGATTCAAACGATTAGGTGTAGGTGGATTTTTAAACATTCCTTTCGTGGGAATACAATTCGAGGTTCAAAATTTCAAGAGACTTATTTTCTTCCAAGGAGTAGATTCGGAATTAAGGTAAGGAATAACAAATATGAAAATAAGGGCCTCTGTTCGTAAAATTTGTGAAAAATGTCGACTGATCCGTAGGCGGGGACGAATTATAGTAATTTGTTTCAATCCGAGACATAAACAGAGACAAGGGTAATCTTTCTAAAAAGAAAAGGGATTTTCTAAAGGACCCGATGGACAAATAAAGGATCTGTTTTGATATGAAATGGATATATCCGTATATCTCTGACTCATATTTATGAGATGATAAAATATGACAAAACCTATACCAAGAATTGGTTCACGTAGGAATGGGCGTATTGGTTCACGTAAGAGTGGGCGTAGAATACCAAAAGGAGTTATTCATGTTCAAGCGAGTTTCAACAATACCATTGTGACTGTTACAGATGTACTAGGTCAGGTGGTTTCTTGGTCCTCCGCTGGTACTTGTGGATTCAGAGGCACAAGAAGAGGGACACCATTTGCTGCTCAAACCGCAGCAGGAAATGCTATTCGTACAGTAGTGGATCAGGGTATGCAACGAGCAGAAGTCATGATAAAGGGTCCTGGTCTCGGAAGAGATGCAGCATTACGAGCTATTCGTAGAAGTGGTATACTATTAAGTTTCGTACGTGACGTAACCCCTATGCCACATAATGGATGTAGACCTCCTAAAAAAAGACGTGTGTAGAAATAAGAATTGAACGGATTTCAAGAGAAATAAATGATTCAATGATCTGAAAAAAGAATAATATTATTATGGTTCGAGAGGAAGTAGCAGTATCCACTCGGACACTACAGTGGAAGTGTGTTGAATCAAGAACAGACAGTAAGCGTCTTTATTATGGCCGTTTCATTTTGGCCCCGCTTATGAAAGGCCAAGCAGATACGATAGGTATCGCAATGCGAAGGGCTTTACTTGGAGAAATAGAAGGAACATGTATTACACGTGCAAAATCTGAAAAGGTACCACATGAATATTCTACGATAGTCGGTATTGAAGAATCAGTACATGCAATTTTAATGAATTTGAAAGAAATTGTATTGAGAAGTCATCTGTATGGAACTCGTGACGCATCCATTTGCGTCAGGGGTCCTAGATACGTAAC